GAAGCAGCAAAAGTAATAGATGCCTGTTGTAAACTAGCTAACTTGGCTAAGTAATCAGCTACAGCATTAGATTCTCTTAAAATATGAGTAAGATGCAAACTAAGAGATCTGAGCAGTACTCTAGCACCATGAAGCTCATGATAAAATCGCCAAGGGCAAGAAACACACCCATTAATCATGTCGACCACCATTTTCGAATCCATTTCCAAAGTACCATGCGTCAAACCCAATTGCTGGCACAACTCAAGGCCATGAATCAAAGCTTTTAGCTCAGCCTGGAAGCTTGTTGCGTGACCGAAAGACACTGAACAAGCATGAAGTACTCTTCCAAATGAGTCTCGAACCACAATGCCGCCACCAGCCATTCCTGGATTCCCAAGGGAGGATCCATCAATGTTCATTTTTCAATTTATTTGTGGCCACAGATTGAAAGAGTTATTCTATGATTCGACATTGTTTTGTTGAGCCTAAGCCAGGAGGAAGCGAAGGGATTGGAGCGTAAGGACTGGCAAGGACGTCCTTTCCCGTAGCGATAGACCACGATCGGCAGCATTTTCCTTTTCCCTTCTTCTTCTTCTGCCAAGCCTGAACGTGTTCCATACTCACACCCACCTTTCTTATCTTGGGTAGAACCTTCCTTCCTCCTCAGATGAGGTTTCGGCTGGGGTCAAAGGGACCTAGCTTCACTAGCACCGTCTACTCTCACAGCGGATAGGGATTTAGTTTCCTTTCTAACTGTAAGAGCTGCTACGGCCCACAGATCCCCTTCTCGAGCTTTTTCTTTTTAAGACACTGATGCCAACTATGAATATACGATCGAATGCGCTCTTGTCTCTTTTTAGACTGATGACTTTTTGGACTTCTTTTACCGCTTCGTAAGATGAACTTTCGGAGCGAGCAAAAGCGTACTTTGGGGCAAAACTAAAGCCTGGCTCTGCAGTGCGTTATTTGATTGGTGGGGCATCTTGGCCTCCCCTTCCCTGGAGGAATTCCGATGATCTTCGAGCCGATTCTCACGTTCACGTTTAGGTTGGTCTTTCGAATTCAAGTGTCGATTGGTTTGGTTTGTGTGAAGCCACCTAATTTCACTCCTTTTATGCCGGCTGTAAACACTAAACGCTTGTTTCGCTACCTTTAGCTACTTTTACACTAATGAAATCTATCTTTCAGGTCAATTTAAAAGCATTTAAAGGACTTCCAGGTGGTTTAAAAGGAAGAAGGGCTGCTTCTTTGATAGATGATGGGCTGCCCAAATCTTTTTATATACTATTGTTGTTACATATTTCGTCGGGAAGTCGAACAAGGAAAAGAGAGAACCTCGCCCGGCAACAGTCTCGGGTTGATTGACTGAAAGATCGGAATAGACAGTGTTTCATTTTCAGCTTTACTTCAAAGCTTCCGAACGAACTAGCTAGAGCTGTTCTCCTCCGTTCAATGATGATCTTCAATATATATTATTCTATTATAGGATAAAGCTTTTTACGGGATGTTCCTTTCCTCGTAGAGAGAACTCTACTGATTGGATAGCTTATTATCTCTAATCCTTTATTTCCAAGAGGAAATCCTACTAGCTTAGCACTGTTGGGATTATGGTTTTGCCTTAGACTTCGACTAAGCTAGAGATTGATTCGAAGTAAAGCAAGTTTCCTCGGTCAAGCTTATCCCCCCCCTTTCCCGCATTAAAGAAGTGAATAGACTTACTGGTAAAAAGGTAGACGGATTTAGGGTTCTTCCCCGGTAAACCCCTTACCCTACAAAGAGGAAGGGAGATGTCGTCGGTAAGATCATATGCCTAACACAAGCAATTCGAAGGTTGAAATCAGAAGGAAAGTGGCTCACCTTCAACAGGTGCTAAAATCAAACAGAACCCTTCTTAGCCAGCATCCCTTGGTGCACTCGTCTCTGCTTTAGTTGACTTTCTCTCCCTTCCATTTATATAATCTAATAAAAGGGGGACCCCAGAGTTTTTTGCTGTCAGTCTAATATAAGAGTACACCGGCCGATCTTTTTGTTGTTGGAGAGCTTTGTCCTGTTCCGCCGCTGTAAAGGACCATCTGAAAAACTGCTTTGATTGGTAGCTCTAGCTCTCTCTGTACTCGATCCTAGGGTTTCTTGATGAAGTATTTTATGAAGGGTTGGCTCGTTATTCCAGGCGCCCCAACCAGTGGCCTTGTTGTCTATGAATCCTGGCCCCTTCTTCGCTACCTATTCTTGGTGCATCAAAGCATAGAAAGGTTACTTGGGCTGGGGGAGGAGCGAGTGGCTGATAGCTGCTTATCGCTCCTGTCTAGTCATCTTAGTCCCTGGCTTCTGTTTCATGCTTGGTTGATGGAAGACAGCTTTGAGTGCCGTTACTTTCCCCTTCCATGCTATCAGTTCTGTGTGTAGCACGAGCGTTTAAGAAGGCCGAGGTAGACATGGTTTACTTTCTCAATTCAGGAGTTCCACTAGCGAGTTATTTAGGCTGTAACCACGAACACCCCCAGGTATTTTTTTTTACTCACGTCAGATTCAACCATTATATAATTATAAAAAAAGTAATGTATATCCGTGTATCTAGGACTGATCCCCAGACTACATGCTAAACACATGACCTTCGATGTACCGATCAGCACCAAAATAACATTCTTAGGCGAGTTACGGGATGATCAGCCACACTGGGACTGAGACAAGACCCTATTCCTTCCGACTCTATCCATTGATTGCTTTCGTTTATCAACTCATTTTGTATGGACTGCTCGTATATAAGTATTCCCTCATTGGACCAAATGAGTTCAACTATGGATAGCGGATACGAAGGCTGCTACCTACTAAACACTAAACAGTAAAGGGCACTGGAACTCGCACTACGCACTACGCTATCACAAGTAAAGCTCTAACATGCTTACAGAAAGCCCTATGAAGGGAAGCGAGAAAGACTGGAAATAAAGAGTAGGCTAAGCTCTCAACCAATAGCGCTTCGCGCCTTGGATTAGGCACTCCCATCCCATATGGGGCTTAGAATGTTACCGGTACTCTAGATATTAGCCTCTGTGAAGGAGGCTCCTACTAGCTATATTCATCACTGTAAATAGGACTGCTTTCAAGGCTCAAAAGTGGAGTTCACAGCTTCATATCATAAGAGAATAGCTTATTCTCGGCATCCTTCAGATGTGGATTCCCTTGCTGGCTGAGAAGAGCTAGTGGCCGCTGTGGGAGGGGTAGAAAGATTGGAGTTGGAGGGAAGAGAACGATTTCTTCTCGAACCCTAAAGTAGAGCTCCGCCTTTCTTGCTTGCTTAGTTACCGGACTTATCAGCGAACCTAGGCGCGGATTGGGCCAATTCCCCTCTGTTACTTCCTTGCCTTCTCGAAGGGATGTTTTCTCCCCGATCGGTGAAGAGTATGAGGCCTAAAAGCCATAGAAGGTGCTGTGGTATGCTTTCCAGGTGAGCTAACTATATGGAGTAAGTGTAAATGCTAGGTATATAGGCTGGAGTCTTACTTTTCTTTCGTTGCTGAGTCGATGAACCGGCCTGGAAGCCCTTACCACACGGATGCGAAACACACCGTTAGCACTTGGCGTTGAACTACACATCGATGTTGGCTTAGTGCTTGTTGACTTACTGCTCTTAGCTACGGTGTATTGCTTCCCTGCAATCGGTCCGGACTCGAACAGTATGCCGATCAGCCCCATGGAGTTGTGTTGCTAGCTATGCTACCCGGTGATGAGCTACGGTTGAACGCTAAGAGCTACGATTGAGACTGCTGCTACGGTTTCATAGCCCGACCTTCGGTTTGATCAGATGAGCTTCTATGATGTGTACTAAACCAGCTTCTATGATAAGAGCTACTACCTCTTCCAAGCCAAATAGCTACTAGGGTTCATGAGCCCATAGGAAGGAAGGACAGAACACCGATTGGACTAGGCACTAGCAAGGACTATAAGACATGGGAGAGAGGGTCAATGCGTAGGAGTTTCCCGGTCGGATCCTACTTCTGTCCGAGATTGTCTCGCTTTCAGCTCATTCCTTGCCTTTAGCGCCTCTATCCGGTTCTGTGCCAGGGACTTTGTTATTAGTGGCTTCTACTTCGGGCTTCTTCCTTCTCGTTCGATCCGTGTAGTCTAGGGCAGTGGATTCGGGAAAGTACCAATCAATCTATTCGATTTCCCATCAAGCCAGGCCCCGCTGAACGTTCTACTTCCTATATCTATTAGAGTAGAGTTAGCCCGACATTGCCGATCAGACGATTCGACGGTAGCGGGGAATCTTCTGCTGTCAAAAGCTATTGGGTCTCTTACTATTTTTTATGTAATTTCGAAGCAGTAAGCGCATCTATCTCTTTTCGGCTCCTGGCTTTGGTAGTAGTCATGCTAATGCCATTTCCTTTCCTCCCTCCGGTCGCCTTACTTCCGTCTCGAAAAGAAGGCTTTGATGCTAAGACCGGATACGCAGCTAAAGTACAGACTTAGTTACGCGAGGGGGTGTTAGAGGTTTAGGCTTACTCTTCTTTGGCAGCGTGGTTTCGGGGTTCAGTGAACTTCATTCTATAATATACCTGCTAGTCTGGTGGTAGCATCGGATTATCGACCAATAGTGAATAGTGCCCTAGGGGCCGATCCGACACCGACCGGCTGATACTGGAGCGCAGTAGGAGCGGACTGAGTACCTGATCCTTTCTGTCAACAATCTTCTCCGGGCGTTCTTCATAAGTGAAATCCGTATCTACAACCACATCCTCTATCTTACAGATATGCTCTTGCGACGGTACGTATTTCCTTTTATAAGTTATAGTATTCTATATTTAAATAGAAAACTCTCTTCAAGTGGGGAGATCAAATGGAATAAAAAACTCTTCATATACTATTCCATTATGCGCTTCCCCCTTCAAGAGCTAAGCTACTAGACTAAAATAGTTTATAGCGTCTCGTATGGGACATATCTAGTCTTTCCTCGAATATCTTACTTCATTCTTATTTTTTCATCGCAGGCAATCAGTGCGAAAGGGCTCTCTCATCTGCTATTTGTCCCAGAAGACGAAAGCAAGGAATCCTAGACTTCCGAGACGATAGGAGCGAGGCTGAGCGTTATAAGACGGTTAAGGCAATCAGAAAATTTCTTTCTGAAATAGATCTCCCTTCGTCTGGCTTAGCTCATGGAATAGTAGCTCTTCCACTATAGTAGCTGCTCTGGAGTGAAAGAAAAGCCCTGTTTTGACCGCTACCCTCTTGCTTAGTAAGACCCTATTTCTGAGCCTTCCCCTCCTCCCTTTGAGTCATCTTGGATGAGAAGACAGAGACCGACTTCATCGACTTTCAATGTCCATGTGGAATGCAACTTGCTCGCTGAAGTGGAGGCGCTTTCCGCTGGGGAAGACGACTAGCTAGATTAGATGGTCAAAGAGTCAGAATTCGAACTTGTTGACGCGGAGAGCCATCAAAGGACAGTGGCTGTGGCAGATTTGTGAGCTGAGAAACCCGCGAAAGAGGATGGGATAGTGTCAGAACCCTTTCCTTCCATCTTTTGGTTTTGGTCGGCTACCTAAGCAGTTTTCCTTTCTTCCAAGTGGATTCCCCTCTTAGAATGTAGGATGTCCAGTGGAAAGAAGAAGCAATCTCCTGTAAGACTTTCATATAGTAAATCCTTTTATCTAATATCTAAATTTTTTGCAGAAGAGGCAGCGGCGACTCTCTTTGTTTGCATTCTCTGTCGCACTAGACTAGAAACAAGTAGTCAACGAGAGTGTAATCTCGTTATCGACGTCAATGAATGAGACTATAGGCAGACTACAGTAACTACTTTATTGTCATTATAACATAGCATCACTATAGGCTTTCAACAAGTAAGAAAAAATCTACAATGTCACCTTTTTAAATTAAAAAAAAAAGTAAAAGCCGAAATCACTGTATTGTCGTCATTCGCAAAAGCTAGCATCATGATATCTTCTTTGGCGACACGGGTGGACTACCTTTACTTTTCATTGAGCAAACAGAGTTTGGTACTCGGACCCGATAACTAAGTGTTAGAGAGGAATAAGCGAGTTTCAGAGTAGGCTGAACCTCAGTTGACCGATGATTGGGGGGCCTTCTTCTTTTTTGAATTGTCTTATTAAACTCGGTTACTATGAACTACCAATCTCTTCTGTTGATGATTGAGAAGCACTACTAGTCCCGTAGAAGCTCTTAATGGCATAGCCGTTGCAACAAGAGTAATGGATAGAAGACTGGTATAGAATGGGACTTCACAAGCTCATGCCATCAAAAGTCAGCTCTTTCGGAAGAGAAGGGGTTGCATATTTAAATGCTGTTAGCAAGTCAATTCTAGAGGGAAAGATAGATGAAGGGAAAAGCTATCATGGTCGAATTCACTGGCTATCGAATCGGCTGCTATTGAACCCCCATCCGTTGGAGGAAGCACTAGCAGGAGAGGCGGCCGTTGAATCTTCTGTTGTCGCGAATCTCCTTTGGAGGTGAAGAGGAAGACGGGGGTTTTAGAATAGGGAGTCTTAACTGGATTCTGACTGGTGGTGTTAATGGCTTCAGTTGCGGTGGGTGGCATCGTCTTAAATGATTTAAAGCCATCGGAGGGAGGTGGGAATAGTCCCAAGCCCTTGCTACAGTATCGTCATTAATTGTTGACGGCGAGTTGGGGCCGCAAGGATCAATTGCCATGGCTGAGTTAATGGTTGAGGAAAGAAGACGAGCAGCGGAATCATTAGGGGCCATCCATCCTCAATGAATTGAATTTGAGGTTTTAGCACCTTCGCTGTAGAAGCACCTCTTTCCGACGCTAAGCGCAAAAGGCACTCGAAGGAGTAGTGGGACCAACCATCACTACCTCTGTCTCCTGCCCCTGTTATGTTAGCGTCTATAATCTTGGTTGGAGCTCTCTTCGATTGTTTTCCAAGAATGTTGAGCCGGGTATGTAAGCCATGTATCTGGTAGGAAGGACATAAACGGCTGGTCGGTTGGTTAGCACCAATATTTGGAGTACTTTTATCTTTCAAAGGCTCAAAGCAGTCTAGCTAAGCCAAGTAAAGCAGTGCCAGATACGGATTCAATTGTTGCTGATTCTATGGGTGAAGTCGTAACAAGGTAGCCAACAGGAGAGTGGGGAACTGTGGCTGGATAGAATCCTTTTTATTTGCTATGCCGGGCTTTACGTCGAGAAAAACCCTACACGAAGGGCATCACCATCGCTCTCGAAGAATCGACTAACAGATGCAGTCTTGGCTCAGTCAATCAATCACTACTATAAATCCATGATACCATAAAGATAAGAACAGAAGGTGCTAGCAAAGCTATTCTTATTTGGTCACAAACAGATTTTTATCAAGCAAAAGCGACTCTTCGCCCGGAGAATTGATTTAAGCGCTTAACTGCTAGTTCCATTCCAACAAGGGATGCAAGCAAGGAATCCAATCCAGGAAAGTCAACAATCCCAGATCTTTCAAAGAGAAGAAGAGATATGAGAAGAGCAAGGAGCAAGGACTTGACTGGACAGACTGATTGAGGGACAGATCAGGCTACTTCTTTATTTTCAACCTGGCACGCACCATTGGCTCTATTCTATGGTCTAGGGCGATACAGCGGATAACCCAAACCTTCCATTCCTAGATAACTTAGCTGCCTTAGACGAGACTGAGCTAATAGCCAACTGAGCTACCTCGCTAGATACTAGCTTGTATAGATTAGGATACCTGTAATGATTCTTAGAATTCACCTTACTGACCTAGGGAGTCTTAGGGCGGATAAGATAAGTCCAAGGAACCTATGGTTGTATTAGTAGAATAGCTTAGTCCCTTTAGCGGCATAACAGGGGAGTTACCATGGAAACACCTTCAACCCAGTACCGCGGAGTGAGACCTTAAGGAAATACCTAGAGCAGACGCTCTTAGAAGAAAGGGGATACGGAAGAAAGACGAAGAAAACCGGAACATAAAGACCGATTTGAAACAGAAAGAGCTGCCACAAAAGAACATAGGGAACAGACAACAGGATCCACCTTGTGGCCCTCAACTTGGTTAGGAGCTCAGACAGACTGATTGTTTTATCCTAGATACAGAATGAGGAAGAAAGGAGTACTTGTTTTAATTACTTGCTAAAGACGCAGCAACCGACTCAGTGAATCAAAGGAGCGAACGACTAGCTACCTTAGCAGCTAGATACCTTGTTGGGTGTATGAGTTACGGGTTCTTGCTATTCCTCGCTTTGGTTCTTGATTGGACTGACTGGCTTGACTCTTCTATAATGACATTTGCGCTTTCGGACGGGAGCAACAGACTGGATTGGCTTACTTGAAAAGTAATTTCGCTTCAGCAGCGACCGAAAATGCATATGCACGGACCGGAAGCCCCTCTAGGGGCGGGGAAGGATAAGTAGAGGAATAGAAGGGGGTGATTTTAGGCATTTGCTTGAGATACTGGGGAAGCTACAAATCAGTTACTTGCTCTGGACCTTAGACTCCCCTGACTGTGACTCTATCTGGAAAACTGAGCCAACCCAGGTTCTAGAGGGGATTAAGGAAAGAAAAGAGGGCAGGCTTAGCAGTAAATTCCTTCAATGGAAGACGCTTTACTGAAGCAAAAGCTCTATAGAGCTAAGTGCTGCTATTGAACCTATTAGTATCCCAATAGAGATAAATCAAGATTCAGCCTTTCAATCTGCTATCACTGCAACTTCTGATTTTGGTACAGCTCGGAGAGGAGAGCTCTTACTGGCTTGTCCTAGAATCCGTGGAACCTGCGTCAGATAAGGGAGCATGCCTAGAGGAAGAGATTGCCCGGGAGAACTCTTATCCAACCAATTCATAATCACCTGCTTTCTATTATAATCCCCCTGCTCTCTCACCGGTTTCCGAGCTTGACCTTTTTATGCCTTTCTCCTTGTTGCCCGTTGGATTCACTCACTTTTTTGACAATTCTCAAAGTCTCTTTTTTCGGATTCCTTTTGGGGATTTTCCCCATGACCCTTAGGGGATCCCATTCATTACCTTTTGGTGCTTCTGCCTGAAACTAAGAATCCATAAGTTTCTACTAGTTAGTTGAAAGGACAACAAGGGCTTACTCCTAGCTACTAGATAGGTAAGAAGCCAGCGAAATACAAGTCCCATTCTCTAGTCAAGTTCTAGGGCACTCTCGCTCCCTTGACTACCCGAACCTGAAGCTGCTAACAAAGACTCTTTCTACGGAATCTATATCCGGACAAAGCCTTCAACTTCCGTCCCACTTCTCTATCTGTCAAATCCCCTTTTTCTTTCTACCTAGGTAGGTCTAGGTGTAACCTTTGAGAATCAGTCTTCCTAGAATCCACTACAAAGATTTTACCGCTTAATCAACTGAGGTTTCAGAAGCGCGGGGTGGAGTAATGGTCAACTCATCAGTCTCATCATCTGAAGCAAGGGGCTCTTTTACCTAAGCCGAATCTGTTGACTGAGTCGGCTACCGGCACTCTGTCTTGTGTTTAAAGATTCAGTCCTCGTCACAACTGCATAAGAGTCCGTTTCACTCGGGCCCCTCTGTGTAGGTCGTTCACTCCATTGTCATGGCATTTATTTATGTATGTTACAACCCTATTTCTTCATTGATTTCTTGTATCGTCTTCCCTCCTCGAAGGAGTGCCCTAAGAGAACTTTGAAGGATAGCGGGGCTTTTGACCATATTCGCTAATCAATCATCACTCCCGAGTCGAAAGAAGGCAGAGGAATTGAAAGCGACAACAACACCGCTAACGAAAAGGATAACTCAACTGTTGACTTCCCCGATGCCTTTCAACTCCATCCTCTTGCTTTAGGTAATCGAAGTGACTCGCCCTTCCAGTAAGTAAAGGATCTTTCTTACTTATAGACTTTACTTATATATATATATATTAAGGATTTGGTCCTCTACCAACATCAGTTCTCTTGTCCAGAGGATTTATTTCTTTCGGGCTCTATAGAGCGTTATCATGCCTTTTATGGTCTTCATGTTAACATTGTGTAGGTGGGTTGGAAGAAGAGCAAGGTGGCTTAAGGCATTGGTTTGCTAAATCGAAATGGAGATGGTTCAAATCCCCGTCTTTGAATTGGCTCGATCTGTACTGGCTACATCCAAAATGGGTAAGCATGACTAACTAAGATTGCATCTTTGCTTCTCTCTCTTTCCTGGTCTTTTCGGAGAGTAAAGGTGAACTCGGATGGGTGCGCCAAGGGTAATATCCGGGTGAGGCTGGTTTCATCATTAGAGATGCCCGCGGGCAGTGGTTGGTGGCTTTGACTTGTGACTTTGGAATCTGTACGAGTGTTACAGCGGGCATTCGTCAAGGTCTTAGCCTTGCTTGGGATGAAGGTTAAGGTTATAGATATGTGGTTTTTGAGGTCAACACATTTCCCCAAGAGCATAGGCCGATCATGAGCCAATTTCCGATTCTAGGGATCAAAGAGATGGGGCATGAAAGGGGGTGATATTTGCATGTGAGAAACTATTTTGGGCTGTTTCACTGGCCTTGGGGATATAGATACTTAATCCCATTAGTTCCATGTGTCAGTCAAGCCCTATCGCTTTCTTGAGTTCCTGTGTAAGAAGCTTTACCTTAGGTAATGGTTTCCCGGGTCTCTTCCCATTGGCCTTAGGCCGGGTCAATTTCTTTTCCTTTTGCTTGATGCTTTGAAATTATACGGGTGTGTTCCCATAGCGCTTGCTTATTCGTAGCCGGAGAAGGTTCCATTGTCTTCGGTGTAACTGGCAGGGAACCCGCACTTTCCTTAAGCTAATATAAGTAAGGCCTCTCCCGCCTCAAGTGCTTATTTTCCTGATGTTACTGATGTTGTTGAATCAGTTTCCTTAAGAAGAGAAGGACCAGGCGAAAGGGACAAGTGCTAGCGATTTATCAGTTCTCAGAAGAGAAGTAAGCTAAGACCCGGAAAGCGATTTCGGATCGACCAGCTGGATAAAAGAGAGGCTCTTCCTTCTGGGTTTTCTAACACGAATTGCGATATCAAAAAGCAAGCGGGAGCAGGGTACACACCGCCCCTCCCACAGTTGTAATACCACTAGCTCAGGAAAGTCAGAAGTCAAGTCCGGTAAGCAAGCAGGCCAAACTGTTTTAATAAGGCGGCTAGGCTAGTAGGTCTGAGTTGTCCTGCTAGCTAAGACAAGGCAGCTGAAGGCAAGGAAGTACTGGGCCGGGTAGTAAGGACGAATTCCTAAGCCCGGTGGGTATTCACTAGTACCAACGCCTGCCGACTATACGAAAGGTCAAGGGTCTTCCCAGCCATCCCCTACCCATCAGACGGTCAATAAATAAAGGGAGGAGGCCCACAGGTCGTGAACTTCTTTTTCCGGTTCCGGAGAAGTTTTCTGTCCTGCTTACAAACCGAAGAGAATGTCCGAGGCAGGAGGTTGACCAGGGAAAACATGCCAGAGGGAAAGAAAGGGCAACGGGCGAGGAACTCTACTTGCCTGCCTACGCGCACCCTTACTTACATCACACCTACTCCTCTCAAGGCTAGCTGCGCCGAATCTGTTGACTGAGACAGCACCCGTGGGAGGGAATTTCTCTAACGTAGTAAAATGCTTGAAAAGAGAACTCAAGCCAAGCAGCCGAACTCATAGCTCAGTAGCTTCTTAGCAGCTACGCTCAGAGGAAGAGCGACTAACTCAACGACCAAGCTCACAAAGAAATAAATCTTCATAAGAGTGGTAGCCCAAAACGAAATAGTACGAAGCTTTCAATTCAAGCACCTTTTTTCTATACTAAAGGCCAAAGCTTAGATTGGACAAGTCAACCATACCTAAGGATCGGTGAAAGACCCTCAACAGGGTTCACTTCGAGTTAAGATTTAGCTGTTGATGTCACATATCCGCTGTCACTGTACTTGATTAGCGCACATCCGATGTTGCTGTGAACTATCAGGCAGCATTGTAAGGCAAAGAAGCAGGAAAGCTGGCAATACTGTATGAGTTGGCACTGACGTAGAGATTCCTTACGAGTTCTTCTTCTTATTCTTCAAGCCAGCCAGCTAACTTCCTAATAATAATGTATGTTAGCTAATGTCATTGGCCTTCGGCTTCTGCCTGGGCATTCGTTAACAACCTATAGATTCGGATTAGTGACAAGGGACCTATAGATAGTGCATTGGAACTGCTTATTCACTCCTATCGTCTTATTGCAAAAAGGCATTTTCTTGAAAACAAGAAAGTCGGCTAACAGAACTTTGCTTTCAGTCTTCATAGCTAGACTACATCAAAGAGTACTGCTTGCTTAGCTCAATCCCTTATAGTGTTCATACCACAGCATGGAAAGGAAAGCTATTCTAACTAAACAGATGGAATTCGCCTAGACAGAGAACCTCGGGCTAAGAATCCTGAAAGTATGGATTTCCGTAGGATGAGGAATAAAGAAAGTAACATTAACCAGAATATACGTTGCTTACGGCAGAGCCAGCTCAAGAGCTAACTCGGATAAGCTACCTTTTAAAAAAACACTAGTTAAAGGCAACTCACCAGCTTCGCTACTCCTTTAGAGGATTTCTATATAACAAGCAGCATTTGTATCATTCTTCCACCCCCTCGGTAGACTAGGGACGATCACTGCTCCGGCTAAGGAAAGGAAGAGACTCTTTAAACTGAAATACGTAGTCACACGAGCGGACGAGACAGCTACTCACAGCTCGTATACGAAAGAAAGGAAAGATGCGGGGATCTAGCTCCTTAGCAGCCTAGCAGCGTAGCTTAGTAGCTGCAGAGCTCAATAGCTCAGTAACTCCTTAGCTGCGTTTAGCTACAGCCGCTTGCCTCAGTCGCCGGCAGCTCCCCTCGAGTTCAGCGAGCCGAAGTTTCGTGTTTTGCGTTCATCTCCTTCTCTTCCTTCTCCTTTTGATGTCCCGCGATTCTGGTCCTGGTCCAGCATTCATTCAATCCATCCTGGGGCGACAAAAGCCGGCGAGGGCGAAAAGAGGAAAAAACGGAGTCTTTGTCTCACCGGTTACTGTACCAGCTCTTTCAGTTGCGAGAGAGTACGAGACATCGGTGTGCAGCTGATTAGCTACTTTCTGAGCAACAGTAGGGTACTGAGGCCAATGCGCATGGGGGCCTATCCGTATTTGGCGGAGTGGGTGAACGTACTCGTGAAGGAAATGATCTTTCCCAAGATTCGTAAGATGAAGCAGAGCTCTTCCTTCAACGGAAAATTTCGTATGCTAGCTCGTACAAGTAGGTCTCTAGAAACGAAAAGGAAGAACTCTTGCCAACCCTTTGACTTTTTGATCGAATGTCTGCTAAAAAAGTGCTCACTTTTTGTCCACTTTAGCCTCGTTTTCGTTGCATTGCTTCTTTTCTTCTCTTTCGCTAAGTCCGGGACTTCTCTCTTCCTCGAGAAGGATAGGTTAGCCCCGAAGAATCAGAAGAATCGGTTCTCGGGGGAGGAATTGACCTTCTTCTTCGTCCCCTTACTCCTAATAAAAGGCTAAGACTTATTTTATAAGGGCTTTATTCACACATACCTACGAGCGCTTTCTTGCGAGCTTTCAACAGTAGATTCAGTGGTTCCCGTTGAACTTTAGACTTTCACCGGATTCCTTCTAGCGCTTAAGGTGCATAAGGCTAGCAGCCTTCTATCATCGTATTAAATTAAGTAGTTTCAATATGGGCAGTTTAGGAGAGAGGGAATGGAAGGAATGGTATCGACAGAGCGAGTGGGGGTATACCGAATAAAAATAGGTTTTCTGAGATCTGAAGATGGTCTATCACCTGCTTAGCTCTCTTCTTTTGGAAGGATGGGATCATACCTATTATTCCTATTTAGAAGGCCCGAGAAAGGTTCGAAGACGCTCGACTGAAAGGAGCGAGTGGAGTATACGTAACGAGAGTTGGAGAGGAAAGGCGAGCAAAGCCCTTACGCGAAAAGTGTCGCTTTTGGGTGGGTAAGGAAGCTTACGATTTTTTTAGTGTGTGAGGTGGCCCCGAGAGCTGAACCAAAGCCGTTACCAGAAGTTGTCCTGAAAAGGTTCACACGGCATCTAGAGTTTGAGGCGAGCTTCAAAACCGGGGAACAGCACAAGCTCGGTTTGAATAAGTGAGAACCCGGCAAAAGAAAGATACGTGACAGGAATAGCAGCGCGCGTTGAACAGGTCCTTTAAGGAAGGGTATGAGAAAAATTTATTTTTTATACCGGGCACTTGCCGTAGTTTATAAATGGAAGGCAGGAATATAGGATGGAGTCTAGCCCTGGAGCGGGCTTTCAAAACTGGGGATTTACTTTCAAACGGGAATAGACCCATATTCTATAGTAGGTAGAGGGATAGAGCCACGGAGACAGTAGGCTAAGACGAGCGGGTCGAGACCAACGTATGAAGAATGGACGAATACAGCCAATGTATCTCTTGTCTCGCTGAAATAAAGGTTCGAACTAATTTCGTATAGAAATCCATAATATATTGATTTATTTTAACCGCCCTTTCCTTTGTGCATCTTTCTAGGGTCTCAATCCGTAGATAATGAAGTGGCTATTCTTGTTCATGACTCCGCTGCTATTTCATGAAAGAGGAATGAGCGCCGCTAGTCTTTCTTTCTCCCATGCTTTCTGTTGGTCAATAGAGAAAGAGAAGGCAACTTTGGGACAGGATTTCACTCCAATGGCAATAATCGATTGAGTATGTTTAGCCTGGAACTATTCAACCTTATCCGATCCGATTACTTTAGCTTTCGGACTGTCTGTTTTTACTAGTTTAAAACTCTCGACAAGAGCTTGTCGACTCTGAACGAATGGTTAGTGGCGAAGAAGAACTGGTTGAGAGCGACGGAACTGACTGAACCCTGTGGCACTCACTCCCTAAACAACCCCCAGAAGGGTGACCTGGAACGACGAAGTAACGTAGCTAACAGCTATAATCAGTCTTTTGTTAAAGAAAGGAACAAAGCCAAATAGCTACATGTCCTGAAGCAGTAGAAGAAGCTGCTTGAGAGTAGGCTGTTTGCACTCATAGGTTTCTGTTGTTACAGAATGCGTTGTGAACAAATGGGTTCTTCGAGAAGGAACTGACAGAAAAAGCTCTTTGAAAAAGTAGGCTTTTGCTAGAATGCCTTAAAAGGCAGGGACCTAAGCTAAGGGATTCTCTTTGAGGGGAGTCTCGGGAAAAGTCCACCAGGAAACGCCTCGAGGCCGAATAGACTGATCTTAGTCCTTCTCCCCTGCCAAGGGTTAAAAGGCGGAAAACCCTTAGGAATGTCATTCGATTCCCTTCCTCCGACGCCTAGAAGACAAAGGACGGGGAAATCAAGCCTTGATAGTGAAGCTAGCCTATTAGGCGCTGTGTAAAAGCTCTATGCTATCTATGGAATAGCGGTCGATTGGACTGCTTGAAAGTTTGAACCAAGTCTCGGATTCGGAAGAGAAGTAGGCATAGAGGATCTTTCCAAAGATCCCACATCTGGTTAACTGCTTTAGTTAAAATCCAGGCTAGAGAAAAGATAGGCCATTACAGGAAAAGAGTTTCGTTCTTTTATAGGCAAAGCAGCTCAACGTGCGTTCTAAGCGCTAAGAAGGTCCAATCATGCTACTGAAGCCATATGCTTTACACATGAAAGTCTAAGGTATTTTTCGGAGAAAGAGTAGAATGCCCTGGAACGAGGCGCTTAGCACTTCAGTGGACAAGAGGCCTTTTCCATAGCATATAAGGAAGGAAGTCATATAGATGTCGTGGAACTCATATCATATAAGACCATGGAAGAGATTCATCGACATAAAGCTTTTTTCAAATCAGTTCCAAGCTGAATGGAGTTTTAGATCGGTGCTATGAAGCGGACTGACCTAGAGTGAAAATTCCGTCTCTAAGTATGACTTCTTTGCTCTACCAGATAGTAGGAATAAATAGAATGGAAGATCACAGGACTCACCTTCAGTGAACTAGTACTGATCGCTCTAATTCACCTGCTTTTGACGTTCCGCCAGTGCTTACTTTTGTAGGCTGATGTCTTTCCCTGCCCAGTGGTTTAGAGCTAACTAAAGCTAAAGCACAGCGACTCAGACTAATTAAAGAGGATTTGCTTTATAGCTGCACTAGCCTAACTACATGATTGACTTCCTTCCTAGCCGCTTGTGGAGCTTCTCGTGAACCTGAAGATGAACCCTTTGCTACTAAGACTTGATTGACTGCCCAGGGCAGGGGAGTCACCGACTACTTTTTGTTCGAGGAAAGAGCCGTCTAAGCGAGTTTCCGGATGGCTTGGGATTTGCACTTTCTTCACCTGCTTCCATTCCTTATCTTTGGGACTCCACGAAATACTCCAAAGGGTCCCTTTTTACTTTAACTTAACAGCAGGACAATCCTCGAAAGCCAAAACGAAGCCATTGGGGCTTGGAGCCGCTTTCGATATCTTCTTTAGCAGCCCCGCGGGCTATCGCATGAGAATCCCGTGTCTTCCTTTCCAAGTAGAATTTTTTGTTCTTTGGTTACCTATTTGGAATCATCATCATCAGCAGCTGCCATCAGGTGAGCTTAGACGAATGCGGATCCAACTTCCTTCAACAGCAATGCGGAAAATGGCTTCTTCATCTCAGGTTGATACGATCTTCTTCAATTGCAGGTGGATCCCTATATATCCCTATATTTATATTATTTTTTACAGGATTTGCGTCCACCTATAGTTCTCAATTCTGTTCTATCTTTTCTCTGTAGCTGGCCGGAGCTGGAGATAGGCAGCAACCTGCGCAAACCCTCTTTATTTATCCTGGGATAGCAAAAGAATGGCTTTAGGAAAGAGGAATTTTTGACTGGCAGCAACTTGATGATCCATTATCTACCAATCGGGGCGGGAAGGAATATACTCCCCGATTTTCCAAAAAAGGGATATCCCCAATCCCCATGTCATCAAAGTGATGCGAGACCTTCTTTTTTGCTTCTTCATGTTGTGATCGAGTGGAGATAGCTCGTTCGGTGCATTGGTATTCGGGTAGCTCAATGCTGAAGTTCAGATAAGAACCTGGGCTTTCTTTCGTTGAGTTGCTTTAGAAAAGTCTATTCACCGCTTAGAAAAACTGGCTTTTTAAGCATGATCGCTTGAAGATCTGCTGCTTCACTATATTAGTAATTCATTCTTTTCTTCCTCTGTTTTCCAATGAATATAATCTCAAACAGACCCTTTCTTTCCTAATTCAGCCCCTTTTCTTGTTAGTACAAGAGATGGCACATTTTGTGCTCTGGTGGAACCCAATCCCAATATCAATTAGGAAGATCATGAGGGAAGGTTTTGATCGAAGAGATGCATGTGCTTTCGTTCGTTCTGTTTTTTCTGGGATGGGTAAACCCAGAAGGGCTAAGTGTCAGGTCTAATTTCTTTGGCACTCTCGCGCTGGCCAGGAAAGGAAAGCTCACTCGCTTATTTACTGAATTCTTCATTTTCAAGAAGAAATGCTATTAAGCTAAGAAATTGCTACTCTTGATGACTGAGACTGACAAAATACCTATTCAGAGGTGGAACTGCTAGGTCTAGTACTTCCTATTGCTGATATTCCAGGTTCACTTATTCAATCTCAATACGAAATGGTAGAAATAGGAGAACAAATGAGCTATGAACTCATATCCTACACAGCACTGGTCTATGGGAACTAGCACTTTTCTTAATATGGATGGCTTTCGAGCCTGGAAAAAAAACTTGCTTTCCTCCCGGATTCGCTTGGTTTTTACCTAACCAGCGGATACCCTGCCAGCCTCCTTATCCTTTGCTTGCCCGGAGATAGCCTTTTCAGGAACATTGGTAAATTAGCGTATAGGTCTGGGTGGGATGATACGAAATCAAGCAGTTCCCAATGGGCATGCGAAAGCGAGCCTTCCTTATTCACTCTTGAACTACAGGAATGCTAGACTGAAGACCGTCATGCTAGCTGTTTTTAAGTCATATTTATTAGGTTATCGTTCGAAATATACATCTTTGGAAGGCTAGCTCTTTCAAGCCAATAACACGCTTTCAACCAAAAGAAAGGTGATCTTAGAGTTCGAGAATGGGATCGAATAAACTCTATTCAGTTTTTTCTCTCTCTTCTTCTTTGCCTTTGGCTTCAAAGCATATCGTATATAAAGACTAGCATTCTGCAGTCAGCACTTCTCTTCTCTGATTTACGAGTTACAGAAACTTCTTCTTCTTAGTTCCCAAAGAGCAAGATTGCTTTGAGTGAATTTCCATTATTAGCTATTGAGCCAATCATTCAATAAAGAAGTCATAAGCTCTCAAGCCTCGGAGGAGAGCAAGATTAAGTGGAAAAAGACATAATTTATAATAGAAGATTCAAAGCCTTTATGCTTTATGTTAAGGGCCTTACCTTATAGGGCAAAGACAGGGTTTCTAGCTTAATGATAGACCGGAGAATGCAAGTTGTGCAGCTCTTATCTTTTGACTACTGCATTAAATCAATATGAAAATTTAGTTGTACTTTTTGCCTTGGGTCAATGAACTAGTCTCGTCCCCCTAACCCTTAGGACCAGCCGAAATAAAATAGTAGACATGCACAAAACAAAAGAGATCCGGGGGTTCATTATGAAAGCATGAATGAGAGCAGACGAGAATAGAAACTAACTCTCTCTCTGCGGGAAAGAGCCGGTGCTATAGCCAGAATGTTTGTAAGTGAAATAGTAGGGGTATTTCATGATAGGATATACCATAATAGGAAGGTTATAAAATCCCAAAGGAAAGAGATCAAATCAAGCAAGCGAACCAACTAACCCTCAGTCTGAAGTCACTCCATCTTCGGGAACAGCACCTGCCTATTGAAGGAGATCCTATCAACCTCGTTGTCTTGTGGAAATCTTGCGTTGTGGCGTGATAAGGATTATGTGCTCACTTGTTCAGATAGGGACATCGACACCGACCTTTTCTGCCCTGGGGACTTGACCTCCCCACTTCATCCAGGTTTCCCACTCCTAGGTAATTACTTTTCCCCCATTGTAGACCTCATTCCCCTCCTTCCTGCGGGACTGGATTGTCGATATCGACCGAATTTGTACTAACTGAAGAAGTTAAAAGATCTATTTTCTGCAATTGAATGAGAAGGCACTGGCACTAGACAACTAAACCCTAAATTGGTTGGGGGCACAGAGACTAAAAGGGCACGGCAGGCTATATCCTATGAGATAAGCACTTTCTTGAACTGTCTTGATCACACTCACTGTCTTCTCTAAGATCCCTATTCATTAGGAATGAATGAAAGGGGAAGGAATGCCTCTTAGCAAGGGAAGGAGAAGACATAAGGACAGGGACGAAACCTTATACAAGGAGTGGAATCGGTTGCGGGTGGGTAATATTTTTGAGAACCTTCGCATGGCCGAGAATGAATTGAAGGAAAAGGAGGCGGTGTTTGATAGTTCTGGTCGGGAAGAAGACCTTATACAGTTAAACCATTGCCAAGGTGCCTATTTTAAAGCATTGTCAGATGAAGAGCTGTTTTGGAAGCAAAAAGCGAGAGTTAGGTGGCTTCACGAGGCAGACAAAAACACGAATTCCATGCTACTGTACAGGAAAGAAGGGTATTATTGAAAATCTTTTGTCTTACGGCTTCCGCACGAGTAAGAAATCGACATCTTGAAGTGTTCAGTCTCTCTTGGATTGTTAGGAAGGACAAGAAGTTTTTTCCGGTGCGTCTTTTCTCTCTCATCTCGCACAGATTTACGTTCAATAATCCCAGGGGCTTTCAAGAACCGAGAGCTGCCCAGGGACTGGACTCCACAGAAGCCACTCGACTTCGAACAAGCAAGGGGCGAAAGAAATGGTTTATTCATTCCCCACTGTTAATCCCTTCGCTCTTTAGATTAACCGTTGTTTCAGATCTATGACTCGTACAGGCATGCCCCGATCTCCACCAACAAAATCTGATAAGAATCAATGGAACGGCAAGCACCCCCGCGAACTTGGCCGCTTTCTTCATCAACAAGAGACCAAGAGAATAGCTAATAGAAAAAAAGATAGAATGTCGTATCGTAATGGAATAAGCTTTAGATCGCTCGGTACTTCGCTCAAGGGAATGGCCAAGCTGAGTCAACCAATAAGACACTCAAAGCAATTATACAAAAGATGCTTGAGGAGAACCCGAGAGAATGGCATGAGACTCTGTCACAGGCGCTGTGGGCATACAGAACGTCTCAGCGAGGAAGCACAAAGGCTACACCTTATTCGTTGGTGTACGGACAAGATGCTGTTTTACCCGCTAGGTACTCGATTCGGTGTTGGGATTGGGCGAGTCGCTATTCGATTCGAGGACAGAGCTGGCAATCCGATTCGTTGAGCATTCGGTGCGCTCTTCGAAAGCAGATCAGTAGCTACTATAACAACAACAGCAGGAACGTAGTAGCGAAGATTCGTATATATGCAACTAGACTTTGTTCGCCGCTTACCGATTCCCTTTCCAAAGCAGCAAGAAGACAAGGAAGAAACACATATAATAAAGGGTGTAACATCTCCGCTCCAGCTACTCGGCCAGACCATCTGGTCCTTATGTTCTTGGTCACTTTTCTCTCATACTTCTTTTATTTTACTTCGCCGCACTACCTAAAGTAGCTTCATAAGTAGCAGCAGTGGAAGTCACAGTAGTTGTAGAAGAATCATTGCTAGGTCCTTTATCGAAGATCCAATAGGCAGTCTACTTGAATGGTAAGACTTCTTCCTTAGCAGAAAGAACTAGATCTTCCTTCTCAGGCACTTTCGGAATAGTGAATCAGAAAAGGAACAACAAGCCCGAAGAAGTCCTAGGTAGGGCTTCATAGGGCGATAGAGCGTCTTGTCTTAGTCTTCACTCTTCGTTTGCAGCTAGCCGTAGAGCTATTGGAGTTCGGCTTGCACTATGCCTAGGAGCGGATGTACCGGATTAGGGATTTGGGCTTGCATAGGAGCCATATACTCAAACGTACTGTTTGTTTGGTGTAGTAGCAACGACGAATGGGTTGTTTGGGTCTGAGTGGAGCTCAAGCCGTTGGGTTAATGCACCTTTAGCACTGGCAGCATAGCAGGCAATAGCACCAACCAAGCATTAATTAGTAGTTCCGGTTCATCGGGATGCATAACTCCTGGGTTTAGATGCCCTTGTTTGACTCCATAGGCTTGAGACCGTGCTGCTACCACCTTGATGAGGCTAGTACACCTGTTCGTTGACACCGGAACTCATCGATTAACATCACTCAACTCATAGTCACTCGTTTGGCTGCTGAGCTCCATTCATACACAACCACAGGTGGAGCATAGCTACTAGTAAAAGAGATGGCATACTAAACACCGAGAAGCTAAGTTGGGCTCCATCCATGCACGTATGGGAACTAAGAACTGGAGTTGGAATTGAGTTCTTTCCCGGTCTTGTCTGCGGTTAATCAATAGTAGTTAGATCCACATCCCTGTCACCTTCTTATGCTATGCATAATGTAGCCATTCCTCGAAGCAAGGCTGGATTCCTTTTCCTATGCTCATTAGTGTGAGCCCTGGCCAATACTCAATCCTAAACGAGTCAGGTTCTAATCTAAAAGCGAAAAGGCTGTTTTCCAGCAGACGCAGGTACTATGCTGACAGAAGCAAACAGAGCCGCTTGGCCGCTACTTACACATCTGGAGTTCCGGATTGAACTACGGAATTCAAGGGCTTATAAGCCCCTTAGATAGCGCTTACTCTATGAATATAAGAGAATTTCTTTCTAGTAGAGCTCATCACGACCATCATAACCTAACTCCAGGATTCCCTGGTACTCATTCCTTGAAGTGAGGGAGAAGCCCGTAGCTCAGTTCAATACTGCTTTACTAAAACAGAATTTCCCGTGGCGAAATTGACTATTGTTGGTTGTTACAGAGACAGGGGCTTTTGCAGAAGTAAGAATATATGTAAAAAAGTTAACAATAAATTAATATAAGTAAGAGGCTTTCGATAAGCAATGTTCGGACTACCGATTGATTTACCCCGGAAGTAAAGAATGGGGGTTCGATGAGCTCTTATTCGCCCCCTGGCATACCTGTATACTCTTGTCCTGTTGGGTAGAAAGGACACGGGGAGCTGCCTTGGGTATCCCCGAGGACTTGAGCTAAGGGATTGTTTACTGAACGTCCCATACTTTACCTATCATTCGGTGACCTTCCATTTCTTAGGTAAGAGGAATCTACCCGTAATGCGTGAACCAGTGCCCTTTTCTTTTGTACTAATCAACTATATGAAATATAGAATATAAGGTCTTCAATCTTCACACTTATGCGTGTTTGGAACATTTTGAGGTCGGCTTTGAGTGGTTGATTTTTTCCATATCAATTATGGAGAGAGAGAGATCTAAGTTGTGGAACTCTTACTTCATCAACTTCGAATCCAATAGAAGGACTTCTAGCTCTGTCTGCTTTGCAACCGGTTTTAAAAGTTATTAAAGTGAAAGTGCCAATCCCAAGCTCTCCAACGGCAGCATTCCAAGCAAGCAGCAGCGCTTCTTTGAAGAAGAAGTAAGTACACTATATCTAGTGTAAGCAAGCACAGATCAATTGAAAATCTAAGGTGGGGGAAGGAGAGGTTCAAGTGGTGTCGGTTGAACTCTTCAGCAGCTCTCATCTGAAAGACAATCTCTGCGATTCTTTTGAAGGAATTCCGAGATGAGCTATTCTCTATGCTATGAAAAGGAAGAAGAGGAATCGGAAGAATCCATAGTAAATCCGGAGATAGGTGTTCTCCACGGGGAAGTTGCTCCTTTTCTTATTCCTGATAAGGGATTGGACTCCTCGGTTACTGAAATGAGAGACAAGATAGAACCTATCTTATTATACGCTATTTCAAGATAAGAGGAATGGGAAAGTCGAAGACGAATATCACAACCAACCACTTCGGTGCAGTGAAAATTCCTACCACATTCTCTAGGTTAGTAGGGGTGCTTTCTACAGGTACCTGGGCATCGGCCAAGAACATCTTGAAAACTTCCTGGCGCTTAGGAGAGGTTTGTAGGAGCGAAAGCCACTCAGTTGCTTGCTAAATCGAAGAGCTCAATGTAATCGACCCTCCTTCTGCTAGAATGCTAGAACTACTTTTAGTTATTAGTCTTGGGATATGGATGTAACATATACGAGGATTATCTAATGCGGGTCTTTTGTTTTCCCTTGTTGGGACTCGGTCTAGCTAGAACAGAGCCATCCTAAAGAGACTGTCTTCTGTTCTAGGTTTCCACAAAGCGGTATCATCGGGGTATGAGTAAGGTTTTATCCGTTCCTATCTCTCTTCCAGGACGGGCGTAGGGGTTTTATGCCGTAGGTATATAATAGAACTTCCATTGAGATTACCAAAGGGTGACCCTAGTTTTCACTAGTGATTACGTTTAATAATGTGCTAAGGGCTATCTTATTTTCTTTCCTAAAGGAGCAGCTTATTTGACCTATGATCCAAAAGGAAAGGCCAATGATTTAATATCATCCCAGGGTTATTCCACCAGGAGAATTGATCAGGCCCAATAGCATTAGCTTTTTATATGCAAATGACAGTCAAGGAGGGGCGGGAAAGAAGACTGGAGTTGATGCTGAACCAATTCCAGAGTCCAGAGGTAGCACTGCTGCGAGGCATCGCTGTCGCCTCTTGTACAGTTGCTTTAGCCTAAGAGCCAACTTGCTAGTCTTTACCTATCGAACAATTCGAAATTCTTTGTGAGCTTCAACACTAGAGACTTTTTCAGAGTCTCCTGGTAACAGGAACCTTCCTTTAGACGCGAGACAATCCTATCCTTTAACACCTATTAGAATAGGGTGAAATTCCGAATAGAACAATTCTCGCTAGTTCGGGCAAGGGGCGAGTGCAGCTCTCGGAACTTAACAGATGAGAAGGGCTGCCTAGCTGATGATCCATTATATCCATATATATATATATATATAACCACCCAAGGCATTTCGCCCTTAGAAAATGCTATAAAAGAATTCTTTTTTGATACTCCCACGGGAAAATGCAAGCTAGTGAACCTATTGGTCTATGATCCCAGATCCCACGGATATTCTTCCCATTTCGAAAGAAGAGTCTCCAGATACCGCACCAACGAAAGGTATAAAGAAATGGGCTTTGCTCCTGGAATATTCAAAAAAAGAAAGAAGATTGGATTGAATCTCTTTGACTCAACCTTTGTCTGAAATCCTTGTATGGATTTAGTTCACTCATTTTGATTGAACGAAGCGAACCAATACCACCAATTCAGTCAACTAGGCTCGGTGAACTATACCTTTATAGTAGATTTAGATGATCTCAATTTCAACAATTCCAACATGACACATAAAACACTTATTCTATACTTCATTTTATGATATTTCGTTGGTACTTCCACTTCCGGCCGTAGAGTAGAAGGCCCCCCAAGAAAGCAATTCAGCGTAGACGAGGAAGCAGCTCCCACTAACTGAACATCTACTCAATCAGAAAAATGGATGGAATCTGATCTATCTCCAACCAAGAGAACAAGGGAATCTGGTCTACCTTCGAACCGTGCTAGTGCTAAATGAGTTCCATAGAAATGAGGCGTGAATAGTTGGCTAGCCGAGTGCCTTAGGTGAGTTCACAGAGCTAGGTGTAAATGAGTAGGAATTCTTCCTAACCCAGAATACACTGCAAAGTAAAGGAAACTACCCTACCTATGAGGGTAGGACCTCAGGGCAGTTGATTGAGTGAAAGAGAGAGCGCCTTTCTTAGTATATTTTTAGATTCTCCGTTGTGATGAAATGAAAAGAATTCCGCGGGGGATCTCCAAGCGCCGTTAAGTTCATATCAGCTCGGGCAACTGGATCAAGATTTTCCTATCTTCCATCTCTCCCTAGATTAGTCGCTTAACCCAGCTTGACTCCTGTTTACAGGCTTTCCCGACCAAGAAGAAGAAGGTAATGAATGGATGGGTAGCACGGATAAGTAAGTGCTAACAAGAAGAAAGGTAAGCCCAGTACACATACATACCTGTTAGTATAAGGAAGGTATACTCAGATTCTATTGGTTTAGTGATTGATGAGCTCCGGAAACAGAACACTTAAATAAGGAGCGGTTTCCTGTAGCGATACCGATCTAAATGGGCAGGGGGCCCATTAAGGAGGGCAAAGACCAAGAGCTCCTAGGATGGCAGTAAGAGTCACAGCGGATATGCGACATCTATCTCCTCTTTATGTCTTCGCTCAAAGACTTCTTGCTTGTCTTCCCCGGTCTTTCGACAACGGGTTCAAAACACTCTTTCTAGCCGACTACTTGAGACATACTAGAATCTCAGACTGATGTAACCTATTTTGAAATTCAGAGCAGACAAAGGGAAGCCCCAGAGGTTGGTAAAAAAGAGATTTTGTTGGTATTCGCCCTTGAATGGAGATCTTTAACTGCTTCGAACTGAGCTAGGAATTGCCCTATTGAGTAATAGGGTCTGATCTGCTTGCTTACTTTATCTCGATGGAGGACTTCCTTACCTCGTAGGGCTCCGATAGCTTTCATTGGGCCGGGTTCGGAAGGAGTAGTTGATGCTGGAAGACGAAGACAAGGAATTTCGAATTTCATCCTAGTGGAATAGCCGCTTCCTTCATCTCATTGCTATGGTTTCGAGTCAGCAGGGACAGGTGGGAGGAGAGAAATCGATCAAGAAGCCTGGGTGCCAGCTTCAGTTACCATCTTTACTAAGTCCAACGCCAATTCCTTGTGAAAGTCTTGGCGTTTCGGGCTTTCGTCTCTTTCATCTGAAAAGATGACATGGAAGCTTTCAGCCCAGGTTAAACCCCTTAGTTCACAGTAAATGAAAGACGGCAATCCTTAGATTATCTAAAAATATAATCATTCAAGTGAATAAGGCCAGCCAATGAAGTCACAACTCATAAGACAAGATAACGGGGTAAGCCGAAGGTTGAGAAGAAGCGTACTACTGACAGAACGGATGAAGGACAACGGGAAAGCAAATAAGGTGTAGTGACTATTCTTCTCCCTTCACTACTTCGCGGGAAGCATTCTATGAAGAAGGTAAGCCAAGCGGCTCTAGTTAGTCCCAGGAGTTTCTAGGTGATAACAAAAACAAAAATAAGTAATGAATCGTGAGGATGCCGGAATGTAGACTAAACTATCAGCTTCGGCTGCGCCTCGGGAAGAGTACTTAGGTTCAGATCTATAGCTATTTCATCTGTCTCATCAAATATAAGGTAAGAACTGTTCGGTAGTAGCCTAGTTCAGGTTGTTTAGTAGCATCCGTTCCTTATCCCCGTTGTGGCTAGTTAGGCGGTGGGAACAGCCGAGCTCACTATTGCCTTAGACCCGCAAAGCGTGAAAGTGCGGGGAGGTCATTGCTTTTCGGTTGGTTCAGTGTGTCCAATCTTCATAATGGCATTGATAGAGCCTCTGTCACCTTTTTTGGTACATGCATGACTTATTGCATATAAAAGGATGGAATGGACGTCGGATCAATAGTAAAGCTCTTTGTTCCCCGGAGACATGGACTAATGCTCAATGAGCAAGGAAAAGGTTCCAACTTCATAGGAAAAAGGCAGAGCAATATGGAGATCGTTCTACTTGTAGATGATCATGACCCCACAGGTTCCAACTAATAGATGACCCCACTACTGACTACTGAGCTAGCTCATTCTTCGAAAGATTGCCCACCTTTCTTACAATGGCTGAGAACTGGGACAGGGGATGACGAAGAACGAATGTGATCACTCCTTCTGGGTTCGTCCCCCGCTTGGGTGCTGCTTTTTTCTTTCTTAGAGGGGTGCTATCTTCGGGTGATCTAATTGGTGTGATTAGGGTAATAGGATAGGCTCGTGGCAATAGGCAGGGGGACGTTCTGTCTGTTAAAATGCCGGCAGGGATTTCCTCTTCTTTTACTTTAATTGTGTGATCGCATAAGCTATGATTTCGAAATACCGATCTATTCTCACATGAGAGGTGGTCCTTAACTACGGAATAAACGGGCATATTACTTATTTGTAATTGTTAAACAAAGCTTCATCTTCTCTTCTCCTTAATAGCTGGTTAATAGCTGGAAGTTCCCCAACTAAAATATGAGCTAATGGGCAGGGGACCCATTAAGTTCGGCTTGAGCCTTTTCTGAAATAACCGAGTCATAGATCTAAAAATCTTTGTTTTCTGTCTTTCTTGCTTGATTCGTCTTTCATCTCTGTGTCTTATCCGGATGGAATGTATACTATCTCCCTATCGGACTAAGGGTATTGATCGAATATTCCTCTCTCTACCTGAATTCAATCAGTAAGAAAATAAATATGGAATAAAGAGTTTCATTCCATAAAACATGTTCCACAGGGCACCTGTTCAATAAATCAGGAAAAAGCGAAGCGCTTACAGAGAGAGACCGACCTCCGTAGTTTACTCTGAATCCTAGGCTAAGGAAAGGGGAAGCTGGTTTAGTCAAGAAGTAGGCGTGGGTAGGGTGTCAATCTCAGATTTCTTTTTTTGACGGTTCAGCACTCTCTAAACACCTTGAACCACAGCGCTACTGTGATTGACAGACATGAGACCCCTATCGATGGATCGGATCAAACCCCTTCTGCTGCCTGATACCAAAGGCGCCGAAGAAAGCTTGTGGATGAAGTCCGCCGTCCCGAGCGAAAGGATCGATAGTTTGACTTGAGTGGTCTCCCCTTCGTTCGAGTGAAACCTAGGAAAAATCAAATGAATTAGACCAGCTAGGACCACTAGGCCGAGAAAGATGCCATCTTGTAGTAAGCCTTTTATATCTAACTCTGTTTCCGGGAAGTAAGCTATCTTGGGTTATTCTTTTATGAATGAGTCTCTTTCCCGCTAGCCGGAGCTAAGATTTTAATGCTCTATTTACCATTCCTCCTATCCCGTATTCAATCACGAAAGCCAGCTGACAAAGAGGCAAGGGCTAGTCATACCATTCTCTAACAAAGAGAAAAAGGAAAGAGCTCTACGACTGAAACAAGAATCACAGCCGGAATGGAAATAATCGAACTTCAAGTTTTTCCTCTACCTCAAAGAATCTTCCCTAGCCCTAAAGAAAATGGCAAGAGTCTTTACTATTTTAGCTCAATCTTTCTCTTGCTCATGCTCCAATCTGATGGTGTTAGAACCTTGGGGCTACCTATCTTGAAGCCAATCCATTCTTCCATGCGCGCACAACACATGTTGAAATTCCACCTTTTCAGATACAAGGTGGTTTGGTCTTCTCTTATATAAGAAAGATTCTCCCTTAGAGCTGCATTGCATGGTTTTCATGTGGTTAGTTATTAGGTGGAGAAACTGAGTGTGGGAAAGCTTTTCCGAGAAAGTCATTCATTCTCTGGCTTGAAATGACTACTTCCATTTTAGGTTCTTTCCATTCTCACTCACTGGAGAAGCATTGGCAACTTACCCGCAAATCAAATTCATAATTGGGAATAGATGGACTCTCTCTAGGACCTATTTTACTGACAGGATTTATCACCACTTTAGCTACTTTAGCGGCTCGGCCAGTTACTCGGGATTCCCGATTATTCCATTTTCTGATGTTAGCAATGTATAGTGGTAAAATAGGATTATTTTCTTCGCTTTCTTATCTCGCCCGAAGGAACCTTATCTCGCTTCGTATACTACACTCGATTCACTCGCTCTTTTACTTTTTTTCATCCTGCGGGAGTTATAAAAAATTCCCCTTTTTCTACTTCTATCCATGTAGGGGAGAAAGAAAGATCTGTATTCAGCATTTTATGAGCTTGTAAGGCCCGTTGAAGTCCCCGAAGAAAGGGGAAAATGGGGCTATAAGTAGGCCGTTTGCTATTGCTACAAGAGCTGCTCGCCTTTATGTGGCTCGGCTTCGCTATCGCTCTTATCTTATGTAGGCAGTGGTCGAGCTAAAAAGTAGTCTTCCTCACACCGCCCTTTACTCGTTGCGAAACCGAGCGAGCTCCCTCTGGAGGATCTCGTCCAGCTTAGCCGGAAGTGCGGCTGCTTCTGTCCGATCCACTTCTAGCTGGATCCACTAGTATAGTCGGCCCGAGTTCCGTGGAAACGGGTTTCTGGCAGAAAAAAAAAAGAGCACATTTCGTTTACCCAACCGAGATAGGGTAAGGGGATCCTCAATCTCCCCAGGTATTTGCATAACGCTGGATATGTAGAAGGGGGAGGAAAGGGCCTCCCTTAACCTATCCGCAGGGGCCGGCACCCCCTCAAGAATAGTGGGGTTCTCTTTGGGGGAAGCGATGAAACCCGGGGAAGCTTGCCCGGTTTATGGGATTAATTGATTTTCTACCCGAGAACCATAATCTTTCCTATCAACAGCTTCTACGACGATAGGCATAAAGGCATGATTAGTTCCACAAATCTCACTGCACTGACCATAGTAAACTCCTTCTCGTTGTACCGAAATAGAGGTCTGATTTAAACGACCAGGTACAGCATCACATTTGACACCTAAGGAAGGTACAGCCCAACTATGAAGTACATCAGCAGATGTTACAATAATACGTAAATGAGTTTTGGCTGGTACAACCACTCTATTGTCCACTTCTAATAAACGTGATTGACCCAATTCTGGATCATCTTCTGGAATCATATAACTGTCAAAAGTGAGTGATTGTTCATCGGAACTGTTATAGTCCGAATACTCATAAGGTTGGGTCGACGCCCGCCTCCCCCCAAACTTTACTTGCAAGTTTCCTCGCAAAAAGCTCTCCACGCCTACTCTTAGAAAGAACACTATTTTTCTTTAGTTAGGTAGTTCTCCCGACCGTAAAACCCTTTATGAGTAAGGGTAATCAAAGGCTGGGGAAAGTTTATTGGCAACAGGGAACCCTTTCTCACCCAGCCCTACCTACCCTATGTATTCGAGGGGGAGGCTGGAACCGAAAAAGACCTGGTTTGGTTCCACACATATCAGACAGGCAGAAGGTATGGAACGACCAGTTCACCACGGAAAGCGAATTCGATCCTATAGTCGTCTTCTTTGTTCGAAAAATGGGCAGTATAAAGGGATGCTAGTCGGCTCGGTGAAGTTGTAGGCCCCAATAAATTAGATCTAGAGTGATTCCTCACCTATCCTGTCAGGGGCCTAGTTGAACGCTCGAGTATAGATTCCCTATGCTCATGTGAACGGCTCCTCGGTGGAGGAGTAGAAGCGCTGGTCCCCTTCGGTCAAGTTGCTTGTGCCTGCTGTTACCTACCGTAGGACCTCCGTCCCCGAAGCGAAGAAAGAGGAGCAGGAACAACAGGTTGTCCTCTCCCGGCCCAGTAGTTCCGCAACTACTACCGTGGTTGTTGCCAACGGGGATCCCCCATTCCGAAAGGTTACTAGGCCGGCCGTTAGGTCCAAAGTTGTATGCCACTGCTATGGTGCCGATAGATTCACTACTTCAGCGCCGTTATCGGACATTGCAGGCTGAGCATCTATTTCTCGTATATCGTTCCATACCGAGAAGAGGGATGTGTACCTCCAGCAACAACCAGAATGGAACCATAGGCTCCTATGCTGGGAGCATTTCGGGGTATAAGTCTAACTACCTCAACTCCCCGTTTCTGGCATGCTATAGTTATGAAAGTCTCTCGACGGCGGGAATGGGAGATTACCGGTAAGCCAGATACTTCGCGAACCATATTCCACTTTAAGGCATTTCGTTGCACTTAAATCACCCTCGTGAAGGGGCGCACTCCGATACCATTGATGTCCAATAGCTTTGATAGTAATGGCCGGATCTACTACTACCTCGTCCATTGAGTATAACAGAGCAAATGATGGTATAGCAATGAACATCAGGATGATACTAGGAAATATGGTCCAAAGAATCTCGATAGTAGTTCCATGAACAATCCTTTGCGGGATTGGATTTTTTTTATAGTGGAAATGCCATAAAGTGCGAACCAAGATCCATGATACGAAAACCAAAATCAGAATGAGGAAGAAAAAGATATCGTGATGTAAGTCTATTATTCCTTGCATCATAGGTGTTGCTGCGTCTTGAGATCCTAATTGCCATGGTTCCGCTGCATCACAAGGAGCAATTGTAATTGTGAGGAATAGCCATTCTAGAACAATCATTTGCTTTTGTTTATTCTTTAATACTGCTCTGCTCCCCCAAAAAAAGAGAGACTTAGAACTAAACGAAAGCTTTTCTTGGTTGTTGACCAACTAACAGCATGGGAGAACGAGTTGAGAGTTTTCTAGGGGGGAAACCCAGAACTAAACAAGAACTGTAAAAGAAAGACAGAAAAGGACTACCAGAAGAGCCTCTAATCCCAGCGGCATCCACGACCCACAATATCGAGAGGGGAATGCTGAGGAACTTAGAGCCTTAGAGACAAAACTTAACACTCGCAACATCTCAGGCAATTCCATCCAATTGAAAGTGAATGTTGAAAGTTAGATACGAGTTGATCAGGCTCGGAGAGACCATTTATTGATTGAGTCCTCCAAGGACTGGTAGCCACCCAGAGAAGGAAAAGCGGCCGGGGAAACGATAACAAAAAAGAAAGGCTACTGGAAGGTATGTAGGCTTGCTTCGCATAGGCTACACAAGCTAGGGATCATATTCTCCAAAAAGAAAGGTCTTTCTTTGGCAAGCTCTCCACAATGCTATAGCAGTGATGTCCAATTTTTTTAAACGAGAGTGTGCTCCTCCTCAGCTTCTCGACAAACTTGGCACATTCAACACGCGGCATAAAGCCTTCCTGACCTTTCAGATCAATTGCTATTGAGTAGGCGAATGGATTGAATCACAGAATGGAATCGGGTCTCGTCCCTTCGATTCCTCGCTGCATACTTCAATGGGAAAGGAAAAAAGCTTTGTTGCGTGCTCCTTCGGGTAGGGGAGAATTCTTCAGGGCGGGAAAAATGGATAACGGGGATGGAATAGCGTTTTTGGGGCTATAAGACTCTTAGCTTCCAGCGAGCTACGTGCATAATTTTTTATCTACAAAAACCCCTTACAAAAAGAATAAGATTGAAGTCTCTTCTCTCCTCCCACCTCTTCCCTGGGGTAATTCCACCACCCGTCCTCAACTGGCCCTTGATCGTCCGTTTTGGCCAGATTCTTGCTTCGGCGATTCGAGGAAGCTGAGAAAGAAGAACATTCTTCTATTTCATTGAATTTTCATAAAATGAAATTCAAGTACTGGACGTTGTTGTGTTTGTAAAGCATAAGCCGGTCAGTAGCGCTTTCGGTTGCTGTTCCGCGTCTTAAAGCCGAAATGGAAGTTTCCAGGTCTGAGATTGTCGTTGCCCGTGCATGTCAATAGTCCCATACAACGGATTCTTATATGCGCAATGTCCTTCAAGACAGAAGCAAATGAAATAGATTACGAGCGAAGAGTAGAAAGCAAGGGTCCGAAGGAGTAGGCTTTGGCACTTATGAAAGAAAATGCTTGACCTTAGGGGGTACGTTCAAGCTCAATAAAGAATTCCAGGCAGGAGGTTTAGCTTCAGAAGGTCCTTAATCCGCATTCGCCTCTCTGCTCATTGCCCGGGTACCACACACCACCATTTTTTTATGTCTTAGAGGGGATTTGAAACTTCAATCAAAGCATCTTCAGCTAATGAATTGGCTTTTGAGGAGCGAAAACGGGAATCCGCATCTTCGGGTTAGCCGGGTGCTCTTTTCGTTTTTGACTTGCCTTCTGAAGTAGAAATGTAGTCTTCTAGTAGTCTAAAGTATGGAAAGCGCGGTGTAGGTCTCAATTCGTATATGGGAATACGTCTTGTAAACGAGCGTTCTATCTCAAGAAAGGTACCAATGGAAGCAGGCCCTCTATCAACATCTTATTTCTCATCTCGTTTCGTATACTCCACTCTCACCCAGAGCCTATTGATGATTTCGTGCATCACTTACGTATTTAGCTGAACAGGGTCGATGTAATTGAGCTTAGCACAGGACTAAACGTAGACTGAAGCCCAACTCCATCGTTTTTTAACAAGGATTTGTGAAGCGCTCTTACGGGGAAGAGATCCAATTTACTACAGGTCCCGCCATCCCCTTAACTTATCCAAATAGTGACCTTTGATACACATGTCTTTATCCCTTTATCCGTAGTAAAGCTATGTGATCTGGTCAAGGTCTCAACAAGCAGACTGACTTGTGCTACGTACGGTGTTGCTGCCGTTAAATTAGAAAGCCCACTTGACTTCCGGCACACCACAACTTTATCAGAATAACAAGGCAAAAGATATGGGCGCTTGGGACGAGGCCGGGATAAAAGGTAGTTTGCGAGAGATGGCCCTAGGAAAAGGACCTTTTTCAGTAAAGAATACAAGGCCGGATCTACCATTCCAAAGTCGTGCTAATCGAAGTAATGCTGGAGATGGATTGAAGTTCATGACTGGGTATAATTCACATCTAAACTCCATATCCGATGAGTAGTAGTGAGTAGTAGGTGTTGACGTGCTGGTCTCAGTGTAAGGGCGCAGTCTACCAGTCTTTTCTGTCGTGTAAAGGGTTTTGTGGGGGGATGCTGGCCTTTTCTTGCGTGGATTTCCTTACTATTGGAAAAGTGACATTAGTTCCAAATATGATACCACTTACGCCAGGAGAACGTCTAATAAGTCCCTGCCCTTTCGATTGCGGATGCGAGAACATAAGTACCACAGCTCCTACTGTCGTCCGATTCTATTCTTCAACGATTAAGTCTTTTGTTATAACGGAAGGGCGTACCGCAGCATTGGAAACAAAACAAAAAAGACCAAAGTAGGAGGATTCTTTCGATTGTTGGTAGTAAGGTAATGACCCTATATTTAGTAATAGGGTTCGGACGTTCTTCGTACTAGTGCTTCTTTTGCAGACAGACGCAAATGTGAGTTGTTCCACAGTAAAGCATAAATTCCTTTTAAAGCGATTGTGGCATCATAATCATTATCACGCTGTTGATTTGACTCCCATCAAATGCACTTAGCCCTTTGTTTCTTTGTGCTTTAAATTGAAGTCAGGCCTCGCAGCAGTTGTTTGCCTCACATTTAACGAGCCTTGAATCCTTTTACCGAAAGTATAGAGGCGTAAGCCTCAGCCACGTGTTCAGTTTCCACCGTATCCGTATAATTGGCATCAATTCCATAAATGCAGAGTAGCTAGGAGCGGAGGGCTTCTACGATAAAAGTAGGATTCTCCGAGTCTGGGCTAGCATAGTAGTACACCAACTCCAGTTGGGTAAGCGACTACCTCGGGGAATTACCGTAGCCTTCTGTCTTTCCGAGAGGAGATATCGTGAGAGAGGGGGGTCAACATGGTGGATTGCATATGCGGGGTTTTGCCTTTTTGGTTTTGTTATCTTTTTTAGACTTCTAGCTAAGAAGCTAGCGTAGATGATCGGAGTGAGGCGACCAGAGGAAGTAGGTAATGAAAGAGCTACTGCACCGAAGGGCGTAGATCGATCGATTTCAAAGGAAGGCAGCTTAAGTTAAGCAGCTTCACGAGAGGAACAGTTAAAAGACTACTGCTAAAGTCCATAGTGCTTCCTGTCATTTTAACTAGTCCTGCTTTCGTTTTCCTTTTGTTTCCCCCTTGGACTATACTCTAATAATAGACTGGGATTACTATCCTTCGGAAAAAGATGTTAGGTTCTTAGTAGCGGTGGCTATCTATTTATTGTTCTTCTAGCTTTTAATAGCCCTTTCTTCTCTGTCTCACTCTTCATCTTGAAACCAATTTCAGCCTCACCAGCCATATAATATAACCTAGGACTTTACTCGGTAGTAAGCGGAGTAAGTCAAATGGGAACCAATAAAACGGCGAATTCAATCCTTCTTTAAGGAAGGTTGTGGCTACCGTTACTCTAAAGTAGAGCGGATTGAAAGAAGAACCTAATGGAAGGAAATGTTAGGCCTGGTTCGATTATGTGGGACAACACTCATATCGGTTGATAGTACCATCTATGAGTTATAGAAAAGATTATAGAAGAGAGAAGTAGTTACGCAGAAGTGGATCACCAATTGCTTCTAGTAACTAGTAAAGTGATTCTAGGTTTTCGTGTAAATCACGTGAAGTTAAATCTTTACTTATTGAAGTTTACTCCCTCCTCCTTCTTTCACCTTGGGACCAAACAGTGGACTCCAAGAGGGCTAACTCAGCCACGATGTTTTGATCCGTTCTTCTTAGTATAAGATAGCTAACGAGCTTCCTTAGTATAGTTTGTGGAACTCTTACTTCATCAACTTCGAATCCTTGAATTTGAATATAGGCATCCCTACGAAAACCAAAAAGAAGCTAGCATAGCTAAATAAGCTCTAAACCAAGGAAAGATAGAATTTGGTCATTCGAAAACTCCCTCGTATGCGCTAGCTTTGTACCAGTTCTACTATTTCGTATTGAATAGTTATTCCACACTAGGGGTTCCCTCTTTGCTGTCGATCCTGGTACTGTTGGAGTGTCAGTTGCCAGCTATTCAGTGCCAGTGTAAATTCCCCTCCAGGAAGAAGGGTAAAAGAAGGGTAAAGGGCTAGGGCAGACAGAAGTTAAGAGGGAGGTTGTAGGTGTAGAAGCAGTCTTGTAGCCTTTCTTTAGTTTAGTCGGCTAAGAGCCATTTCGGTATCGTGCTAGTAAGGTAAGCGGCTTGGCAGCTGTCGATTCGATTCTACTACTAGTATATAAGCGAAAACACATCCTTTCGGCCTGTAGCGTCTCTAACCGGCAAGAAAGAAAGCAGGCTTTCGCGTCGATTATTCCTGCCCCACGAGAATAACAGGGATCTATTTTCCCTAAGATCACAAAGCCCCCTAGCTTCATGCACGCCAGTTGGCACAACAATGCAATCTTTGAAAACAGGTGATTGCGTACGATCTCCAAAAAGTAACCGCCGAAATCAAGACCAAAAGGAACGAAGAGCCCCCAAAACAGAGAGGGACATAAGAGCATTGCCGTTTTCTCTTTCCCCCTTTACCAAGAGGATCCGCCAGAAACCATTCTCAACAGCTACAGTACTCCGCTGTTGCGTCCATGAATGGAGTCTTTTGCAAACGAGCTCAATTACATCGACCCTCGGGCCTTTGCCAGGGCATAAGGGTACGACAACAGAAGTAGTGATAGCCCCCACTTTGTTCCAACTAGAAGACTTAAAGCGGAAATGCCGCAGGCAGCATAATCTTCGCCGGATGTTCGAAAGCAGACGAAAGCTGGAAGCAGTGGGTCAGGGAGATGGAGCTCGACCCTAATCTTCGTGTGGTTCGGAACGCAACTGGGATCAGCGACGCCTTTCAAACGGAACATGTATACATTTTGAAGGTTGTTGACTATGATCAGTTTCCGCTTCCAGTCTACCACAGCATTCATCATACCAGCCGGCGGGGTGGTGTTTACTCTAAAATATGCACGAATTTGAGTTGCCCATTCCCATTCGAGGTATTGCCAAAAAAACATTCTCCTAGGGCGAAAAGCTCCAAAAAGTTCACCACAGTACCCGTTTTTGAATTAGCTAGACGACAGAGTCACGCTTGTCTTTTTAAGTTTTTATCCAATATCATCATCTAGATGCAATGATGCAGCATAAAGGATGGAGGGCGGTTGGGTGGGGTCGGACTCCCTTACTTTAGCTTGCTTTCTTTAGAGATCGGCAACTTTACTTTTACATTTTCGTATATAATAAAGAAAGATTTTTTTTCTTTCCTTGATGCCGGGGTTAGGGCAGCCTCCTTTCGAGGCCCCTGATCCTCTCTTCCGCTGCGCGCATTCGTTCTGCACGCGCTGTATCTCCTCTCCGACTTGAAAAAGTCTTTCTGGAATAGCCATCCGCACTACACTAAGAAATTTCTTTTACTACATAGGATCCGCCCCAACTGGGCTTGAACTTTCTTCCTGTGTATTCTCATACCATCTACTAAGCACTTCAGGTCAACGGTACCGCATACCGCCCCCTCTTCTTAGCAGCCCCGGTCTGAAAAGAACATTTATGCATCTGCTCGGGTTCTAGGAACAACTAGTTCTTCAAAACCGGCAATGCTTCGTTGAGCAAGTTAGCGACCGGTGGTTCAGTGGAAGCCGGCAGGGAATGAAAAAAGCTCTTTTGTTCCTCTCTTTCGTATACGGCGTAAAGGGGTGCTACGAATCCACTTTGCACGTTCCGTCCTTCGCTCCTTCGTTTGAGATCTTTTACACGAGTTCGTTGAAAAGCAGTTTTATATCCTAAAAAGAAAGAAACTCGTCCCTGTCGTCGTCTGCTTAACACAAGGTGTTTAGAGGGCCTTATATAGGGGGGGTGAGGCCAAAGAAAGTACGGCTGAGTTTCAAGACTACGAGACTAAGAGTTGGGACTGGCTGCATGTCATCTTTCTCAGAATCTTCGCCTGACACACATACTACGGAACTCAACTAAGATAAGAGTTCAGTAGGCATAGAAGACGGAGGAGAAAGTATTTACGTATATTGAGAGTTCTGTCTCTTATAAAACATTATTAGCTTACTAAGAGAGAAAACAGATAGGTAGAATTTCACTAACCTATCAGCTCCATCACATCATCCTTACGGACTATCATTCTTCTATGGAATGCAAAGCATGCATCTCTTCTTGCATAGCAGCACGCCAACCAGGATGAGCTATAGCTTCAGCAATGGTGTTAGGGATAGAAATAGAAGATAAGGATGACACAAACGTACGATGAGAGGGAGATAAACGAGAGTAATTAAGAAATTTATGAAGAGGATGATCGGTATAACAAGACCGCCTACCCTTGCGGAGAGCAATAGGAGGGTCCAGATCAGAGTCAGCTGGAGGAGAAAGAAGATCAGAAGACACCGGAGGAGTTGGTACTGGAGCAGGAGGGGCAAGAGGCTCGGGAGCAGGAGATGGAGGCACGATAGGTGGATCCAGCCGAGGAGGGTAAATAGGTAGAACCGGTGAAGCAGAAGAAACGACGTCGCTAGACAACGGGTCAGGACCTGCGGCGGGCGAAGGATAAAACGGAATAGACTCAAAGAAGGTAACATCAGCACAAGTAAAGTAACGACGCAAAGTAGGAGAATAACACCGCTAACCCTTCTGATTACGAGCATACCCAAGAAATATGCATTTATGTGAACGAGCATCCAATTTTTCTGTACCAGGAGAAAGTTGATGAACAAAGCAGACACAACCGAAAATACGAAGAGGTAAAGAATACAGAGGTGTATTAGGATGCATGACAGAATAGGGAATGTTATAATTCAAAATCGAAGAGGGCATACGATTAATCAAATAGCAGGCAGTCAAAACAGCATCATCCCAAAAGACAGAGGGAACATGCATATGAAGTAAGAATGTCCGACCAGTAAATGACGATTCTTCCGCTCAGCCACCCCATTTTGTTGTGGAGTGTGAGGACATGAAGATTCATGAATAATACCACGGGAAAGCATAAAAGAAGCAAAAGTAGAGGAAGACCGTTAAGATCTTTGGCATTCTCACTCCGTAATTTACAAATAGGGATATAAAATGGAGTACTAATTTCAGCACAAAATGCAGTAAAAATGGAAAACAGTTCTGAACGGTCCTTCATAAGATATAACCAAGTTAAACGAGAATAATCATCAATAAATGTAACAAAGTAACGATAACCAGATCGAGAGACTGTTCGACTGGGTCCCCAAACATCAGAATAGACAAGTTCAAAAGGGTCTTTAGAGGTTTATTGACTCGACTAGAGAATTGGGTACGACTATGTTTACCCAATTGACAGGACTCACAAAGGACATCTGAGACAGAACCCAGACTAGGAACCATTAATTTTAGATTTGAGACAGACGGGTGGCCCAGGCGACAGTGAATCTGCAATGGAGTAGCAGCAACAGTATTGGCGAGAGGAGAAGGCTGGCGGAGATAGTAAAGCCCCTGTGACTCATGCCCAATATCAATTACCTTCCGAGTCTTCAGATAATCTTCTTAGTAGCAGTTGAAGCTGGATTGATTTTGTTTAGGAGCTCGAGTTCCTCTTAATTAAGACCCAATCCAATGGGGACAACAACAAGGCAGTTTTTCATCCGCTACACCAACAATGCGTCTCGATTCTCTTCAGGTATTCTTGGCATAGCTCCTGTTCAATTAATTCTTCTTCAACAGAAAGTCCGGCTTTTGACAACCTTTTGGCATCTTGTTCCCTCTCGGGCAGAGAAAGGAATTAGACTTTTTTCCCTTAGGGCGAGCAGAGGAGTGAGCACAGGGTACCTAAAGAAAGACAAAGAAGGAAGGCAAAGCGATGTGGGTAGGCAGCTAACTGAGCTAGTCTCAGGGGTGTGAATGAGTTCCCTAGTTTTTACTATCTCTCTCTGTCTTTCTTGTTCTTGGGGCTAAGGATGTTACCGAAGGTGAGGGCCTTTCCCGCTAGGGCAGTGAAGTTCGTGGACCGAACGAACGTATCTGGTTGCGAGTCTTCTCCTACTGAGAACAGAGCTGCTGGGTGAATTCTGCTCTTCTTCCTGAAAATGTTTATCCTTATTCTTAAGTTGAAGTCCTTTGTCTTAAGTGATCTATTAGAGACCTTCCCCGTGACCCCCGAAGGGTAAGAAAGAGATGCTCCGTGTAGCTAACCCCAAAGTCTGGTAGCCTTTGAAAATCGGTTTCTGACGTAACTGCCTATCATGCCAAGCTTGACGCTCTTGTTCTAGCACAAGCTGTTGACATCTTCCTCGGGATGGATCAATTTGTGTAAACGATCGCTTTCTATGTTTCCCAATCGATGCGGTACTGCCAATCGTAGACTGGTGACCGGGGACTGAGAGCTGAAGCTCCATACACCATGATGAATGGAGTGTTTCCAGTCGTTGTTTTTTAGGTTGTTTGTGTATATGTCCAACTGTAGGTCACCTATGCGACCAATCCTCGCCATTGGTTTCACAGCACTGAGTAAGCATACTAATGAAGACCGATTTGGCCTGTCCATTCGCTCTAGGTAATTTAATATGGGCTCGACTTCCTTTGAGTTATGAGAAATGAATAGGGCTTTAATCTTATTCTTTTCTCTCTTGACCCCGCGGGAGCGAGTGTAGTAGTAGAAACGAGATGAGAAAGCGAAGAGTTATGAGTTATGAGTGGGGAGTTAGAGCTAAACCCGAGCAAGAAAAGGGCAAGCTTAATGGGAAGCCCTTGTCGCAGCATCACTACCAGATCGAATGTATTCGCTTTCTTCTAGACTAGAGTCTGACCCCCTCGCTCCGACATGAATAGCTGAAAAGCAATAGGTTCTTCTTTTTGCCTCTTTCTGCTATCCCTGGAACAGCAGGAGTACTTACTAATTTGGTGCCGTTATTCGCTAATGGGTCCCCTGCCCATTTAGGAGGGAACTCCGGACTACTTTATTAGATCTTCGCGCTCTCTTTCTATCGGTATAGGCGTCTTTTCAACTGGTCTTGTTGACGTTTGCGCAACGTCTTTCGTAACCCGTGCCTTGATGCAATAAGCGGTTCAAGAGTAAGCGCTCTTGGATAAAAGACTGGTATAGAATCAGAATCCGCTGTGGGAAGATAAGACCACACGTAGCCTTGAAAAATGGATTTAACTCTTTAGGGAGTTACCCGAGTGTGATATCATAAGCTGTTGTCGGACTTGATTCAATCAGTATCTCTTTGATATGACAGCACTCGGATGACGGCACTCTCTAAAACAAAGAGCAAAATGAAGGGGAATCCCTTGTTTTACCTGATTCTTTCTTTCCTACCCTAGCTATCCTTACTCTTATAGTATTTGCAGTCTCTATCGCTCAGCCAGTCGCCTATTTTAATTAGGTTTGGACCTGGGCAAGAAGCCCATTATCAGTTGGTTGTTGATCAACATTCTTCTTTCTCTAAGGCCGTGGACCTTGCCTGTTTTCTGATCCGACATCCGCTTTGGTCGCTTTTCTCTGAACTCTCCCGGCTTCGGCTTTGGCCTATTCCTTTCTCAAAAAGCGCAAGCAAGCAAGCCTATTCTGACGTTGGGACATTCCACTCGACGTGTCTATGTAAATATCTTTCTCCGGTACTTTTTCAACAAACTGGGCCGGACCTTAGTCCTATCCCTACTTACGCTTAACTGACTCCATTCTCTCACCGAATCAAACATCCCTTCTTCTGAGTCGAGAGCAAAGCCTTAGACTGATTCTTCTACCCTTCGTGCCTTACTTCTGCTCTAACGAGAACTCTAAGATGAGGGAGTTAGAACTAGGATTTGAAGCTGGACTTTAAAGAAATGTCATATAGAGAAAAGTACTCCATACCGTCAAGTCAATTCATCCGCCTTTCTAGCCACTAGATAGAGTATTTACGTCCACCTATCGAGCCGAACAGAGCCTTTCGCCTTAGGCGCGATAGCTTCACTCTTAACCCGCATTATCTGAGAAAAGCATAGAAACAATTCCCTCATCTTATCTAAAAGCTCAGCTTCTCTCTCCGATACAGGAAATCTAACAATTCCTATTCTTACTAACCTTTTTGCCTAGCGTCTTTCCGATAGATTGAATTCTCATCCCTAATCTAAGATAGCGTGATGCCACCAACAGTCGATTTATTAGACTGCTCCCCTTAATTGAATCTCCAGGCCTGCCAAAGACTGCCCACTTACAAAATAGGCCTAAGCCTATGCCAATGGACTCGTGACATCCATGCACTGAGTCGTCAAATGACGCACGTTAAGAAGACCCAAGCCTACATGCACGGGCCCATCCCACAAAGTCCTACAAATGAAGACTCGGGCCTGTCAAGCCTGCTTTCCTCGATGAAAGCCCACAGAAGGGCCAAAGCACAACAAGCCTACCCATCATCAAAGCAAGCCCAAATGCTTGAAGTCCCGCAGGATCTATCAAAATTCAAAGCCCGTCAAAGGTGGCTCCTCACATGAAATCATGCAAAGGATCTGAGTCCATCCAAATAGCCCAGAGAATGACAACCATCAAAAGGCCTAAGCCCATATAGCCTCGGCACATCCAAATGATGTTCAGCGGTCTAAACCCAAGTAGCTGTGGCCCACGATCCAAGGGACCCGCAACCAGTCAATCATGCTATTCTTACCTTCCCCTTCGATTCCGCTTCTGCTCTTTCTCGCCTTTTGCCTGCTATTCCCTAAAAAAGAATTGAATCCGATAAGTTCGTTCGCTACCTTTACTTTACAGAATACCTCGAGTTAGGAGCTGGCTTGAGAGCAGACGAAGCATAAGTAAGGAATTTCCCTCCCGGTGAGATATTTGCCTTAATGAACCGGGCGTACTACTTTTAGTATGGAGTACTTTTTTTTGAGTCTTTCTCGGATTTCAAGCTATTCTATTCATCCTTTCGCCAAGGACTGCTACTTTCAGACTCCAATTTTTTGAATCTCCCTTCCCCGTTAGCTGACAACAAACTATTCGCTACTGTTGCTAAAGCAGTTGGTTCGTTCAGTTGGTGTAGCTAATCGAGGGTAAGATATGCAAACAGTTGAATTCCAGATATAAGGGCTTTGTTTGATCTCTTCGATGGGGCTTTTCCATTTTTCTCGATCATACCATCTTGGCTTGGATGGGTATAGATGCTACATTGAGATGCTTAAGACGTTTGATTCTTCCCTATCAGAGCACTCTCCGCTTGAATTTAATAGGACTTTCCTTGTCCCCAGTTGGTAATACTCAAACAAAGGATTTCCCTTCCTTCTACCCTAAAAAAGCCAGAAGAACAGACTGGATTACAGTCTGTGAAAACATCGATAGTTGCGAAAAGTCTTTCTGATCTACTCCTACAGTTCGCCTTCTCTCCACTGGAAAGCCTTAAATATCCTAAAATCTCAGTGGAGACGGCAAAGATTAGGTGCCTTTTTTATTTAGAAGTAAGAGTAGAGGGTCGACCATAAGGGATAGCTCGACCTTTAGGGGACCCACAAAATGTCATAAAGCCGCGAAAAGCTAATGAAATCGAAATAATAGAGCCAACGGATCTCGAGTTAGGAAACCCTAGGCAGGCAGAAGAAGAAAAGTTCCCCAAACTTTAACGAAATAAGATAGGTTGCTTTCCTTTAGCCTTTTATATTCTTAATAAACTAACATTGAAAGGAGAAAGCTTTTAGAAACAGGAACGGGTTTTTATTCTTTTCTTTAATAGGAAAGAGATTCTGTCGTATTAAAGAATAAGCAAAGAAAATCTCTGATTTAGTGAATTCGTCTAACGAAAAGAGGAAGGCCTGGAATAACTATAGCGAATCGGCACCCAAGCTCCATTAAGTGGAAGGAGAACCTGAAGAGAGCGGTGAAAGAACGTAGGAAATCTATTTTTCTTATAATAAAAGGGGCTTGCCCGACTCACCTCGGGTATCCAACTGCAGATCAACCTATGGAAAGGGTTGACCGGGAAGCTTCAGGGCGAGGTTAGGGCAAGCTATACTTGCCTTGCGAGGCCGCTTATCAGGGAATCTTTGACCTTGAAATAGGTAAGAACTGGGTCTCGTAGCAGAGATGGCTTCGGAAAATTCCAAGAGTGAACCTAACCCCGCTAAATACCCTTCGTGAGGGTCTGGACAGGACAAGACAGCAATGACTTAACTAGTCGATAAGGCCTCTCTTAGGGGGCATTTGCTAATTCAATCAATGGTATGTCATTTTGTCCTTAATGAAGGACCTTGGTCGGATTCATGCGTGAAAGCTGTTCTGGCTTATGCCTTTACTATTGGATTAAGCGCTTCAACAACCGATATGAATCCATCGCAGCTGATTTGGCGACTTAACTAAACCCTTTTAGGAACCCAAAAAAAGCCGAAGGAGTCAGGGGCATGGGAAAGAATATTAACACCTGGGGAGTGGACTTGACTTTGTATACGACATTCTTTCTTTTGTAGCTTAGAAGGCTGTACCCATCCGTGTTCTTTCTATCAGATCAGAAGAATTCTTTCTAGCAGGAAGACAGCACCAACCGATCTGGACAGGGTTAAACTTAGAAGCTCGACTTTACTTTAAAGTAAAGCCCCTTTATCAAAACTAACTATCAAGGGAACCCATACCTAAGAAAGTCAGCCTCTCAGAGTTTGACTGGCAGATGACTCTTTTGTATAGATACCGCTGTCGCTAAATCTAAGAAGATTTGGGAATAGGAAGCGGGACTGGCACGGTGCCGGGAAGTCAGACATACATTATGTATTTAATTGAAAGAGCATAAAGTAATCCCACTTTACTCCTCTCTATCGTCAGATCTTAGTCTCGTCGTGTAGCCCAGCGGAGAATGAAAATATAGAAAGATCTCGCTTCTTTAGTATTTTAGTAGCTAAAACCATACCGCTTGGAACAGAGCGCAGGGCTGGGTCTCTCTTTTGAGAGTTTTCAGAGATGTAGGTTCGATCTTCCTTCTGTTTTCGTTTTCATCGTGTAACTTAGGGACTCATTTTGAAAAGATCGAAGCAAAATTGACTTAGTTAGTACTAATGGAAATTCCCGTATGGCTATCTGCTTCTAATTGAAACCTCTGCTGACTACTGATTCGAGCGCTTCTTGCTTGCCTCTATGGCAATCCATAAATATATCACTTTTTAAAAGCCTATCGCCCGTAATGGAAAGAGGTATTTACCTTATACTCCCTGTTCGCATCGCTATCTTCGGTGCCGCTTTCCTCTTCCTTTATAAATAGTGAATTTTCTCTGATCTACCGCTTTCGCGTGTCCTTGGGTGACAAATCAACACTATCCATCATGCGATGATCAAAGAATCGGCTAGACATAGGTCCAAGGTACAGCCAGTAGGATTTCCGCAGCTTTACTAACGAGCTAACCTACGAACCGCTCCGTGGGTTAGGCGAAGGGACGAGTTAAGGAACGAGAGTCAAAGACGACGTCATACTACACAAGCAAAGACAGGAGGCCATTTACATAATGGCGCACCTTACGTGTTACGTGACACTACCAATCCTCGAAAGCTTTCTAGCCCTTCTATTTTTTTACGGGGGCCAATCAAGCAACCAGTCTTTGGATGCCAGGGCACTTGCCTTCCCTTACTAATACTAATGTGCAATCCTTCCCTCACTAGTCCCACGTGCTCTTTGATGCCGAAAATCTGATTCTAATGAAAGTCTTACTAGCATGCTTAAGTGGAAAACTAGTCCTATCCTATAATTAGGAAGCATCTGACTTGCTAAGCATGAAGTCCCAGTCACACAGGAAAGTGCGCTAACATGCGGCTCAGCTTCTTCAACGCTTCTCCAGCGACTGCCTTAGCAGCAGGGGCATCAACTCCGTTAGCTC